GTAGCGAGCGTAGTTCAATGGTAAAACATCTCCTTGCCAAGGAGAAGATACGGGTTCGATTCCCGCCGCTCGCCAGCTTAATTTAGTAAGGTACTATGATAAAAAATTTAGTAAGGTACTATGATAAAAAATTTAGTCTAGTTGACTACTTAACTACTTATATTAAATTAAGTAGGTGTTAGTCTAGTACCGTATCCCTTACTATCTTACCCTTCTTTTGCACCCCACTCAAAAAAAAGGGGCTCCGGAGGCGGGAATCGAACTCGCCAACAGGGCTCCCTAAATTGGGGATTAACCGAGACAAACAACTGGCAAACTGCTTTTAAAGGGAAGGGAGGTAGACTGTGCCTTTCTTTCATTTCTTTTTTCTTTTCTGCAGGGTAGGAAGGAGCCTTGAGAGTTCTTCTTGTAGGGGCAAGTGACTTCGCAAACTGCTCCATTTGGCCCTTTAGGGCCGGGAACTAATGAATAAAAAGGGTTGGATACCGCCCAGCCCTCTACCATATCTATACAAATAGAATAGTCCTTTTATACAGACTGCTAAGTGCGGAGACGGGAATCGAACCCGTGACCTCAAGGTTATGAGCCTCGTGAGCTACCAAACTGCTCTACTCCGCTCTGGAGGGACGGAAACTGGTGGACGAAAAAGGTTGAATACAGGACTCTACCATGTCTAGACAAATAGAATAGTCCTTTTATACAGAATGGAGCGGGTAGCGGGAATCGAACCCGCATCGTTAGCTTGGAAGGCTAGGGGTTATAGTCGACGTTGGTTGATTAGTTTTAACGTCTCTAATTCAAAACCGAACATGAAATTTTGATTTCATTCGGCTCCTTTATGGATATTCTCACCACTTAACATCTATGTCAGCTTTTCTATCTGAATGGAACCAAAGCTCTCCGCTTTCTAGATGATCCCTATAGAGTAGGAGATAGAAATTCTACTAAATCTATCTAATCTACTTACTTCGTTCCCTAATTTCATTCAAGAGATCCTGAGGAAAAGAATTAGGTTTCCACCGAGCTGAAACAATATGCTGATGGTTCTAGTAAACCAAAACTACCGTTTTTTAGCTATTTGGCTTCCATTTCCTTTTTTAACAAAAGAAGATTTAGTTACGATTGGAAATAAACTTTTTTGTATCTTCATCCATAGATCCTTTACTCATATTTTTAAAATTGGAATACTTAAAAAAATGTAAAATTATGCTTCGCGACTCTGTACTCATAATCCAATTTGTATTTTGGATGCAATTTCAATTAGTTTTTGGGTACAAATCGCGAGAATGTATATTCTTCCTCAATATGCTATTGAGAGGAAAAGGATTAAATCCTTTATAAGAACTAAAGTTTTCATCGGAATATAAAAAACTTAAGGACGCCTTAAGTATATCATTTCAAATTCAGTTATTAATAGAACGAATCACACTTTTACCACTAAACTATACCCACTACATGTAGATTATGATACCAACGCTACCCTTTGTCAAGGGTAGCCATTCGAGAAGGAGGCTAATTCCCCCTTATTGAATCAAATGGAGAAGGTTCATGACAGTGAGCTGTTGGTACTTCGATCGCGGGCCTTTACTTTAGCTTTAGGGTTTAGATAGCCCCTCTGGGATGTAAAATATATCTCTTCTCACCATCCCCATAGTGTATGAGACAAATGTATGCATTTCGATTAGGGTCGTATTCTACGGTTACGACTACAATGATCATTATTTGTTTTGCGAGGACGTAAGTGTGCCAGACTGCTCTAAGGAATAGTTTGATTATTCCTACAATATACACTAGGAGATATAGGGAGCAGCACTGCCCCCATAAATCCCTTTCTTCCTTTTCTTTTTTGTTCAATTCTGAACAAAGAAATTGGGGAAGATGTTTTCTTTCTTCCCCCACTTATCATGAAGTCCGAGCCGTAGAGAAAGAGTGAGATGCATTTTAAAAATTCATCATAGACTTTCCCTATGGCTTGAGAGAAGCAAGAAACAAAGAGTCGTAACTTAAACGGAGAAGCGGACAGGACCCGACGGATTTACCTGATGTAAAGAAGATCCTAAATGTCTCTGGTTAGTCGATCCTCTCCATTTACCAATTTCTTCTCCTCTTTTCCACTCAATTCTAGTTTATTAGATTCTTGTTTAAAAGAATCAAAGAAGATGAATAGAACTAAGAACACATAAAAAAGAGCATAGAGGACCAAGACCATTACCAAATGTTCCTCCCAAGAATCATATTGGGTATCTGTTCCCTTCCTTTTCCCGCTAGGATCGGGAATCTTATATTTTCCATATCCATATACCATCGAACCTTTAGGGTTCCAGAATCCTCCTTTTTTCCTAATCTTCGGAAACAGAAAACCCATAGCCAGGAGGAGTTAGGTATGTAGGGTATGGTTTATTATTTTTTGTTGGGCAGGCAGTAGAATAATTTTTATACTCTGCAGTATAAATTCGACTGCCCACTTTTTACAAGCAAATTGTTGCTAAAACTCCAACATAGTTTGTTCAAAATGCACCAACCAGAATCCTTGGAGAATATTCAAGTACCCCCCTTCCAAGGAAGGGGTACCTGTTAAAAATCGCTTCAACAAATCCGTCCAAAACTTTTTAAGAAAAATTGAAAAGTTTTGAACTCGAAGGTTTTTCTAAGAGATGCCTGTTAAAAATAGTTTCAATTTCTCACCAAAACAGACAAGAAGTATATCACTGAAAATTAATACCCAACCATATGGGTATATGAAGAGCGCGAATTCCTTTATACCCTACCCAATTAGAATTAGAGGAAATAAAACATAAATGGAGAAAGTTCTCATCATAAGATCAGCCAATAGAAGAAAAAAGTCCCTAATTCTGCAGAACGTTCTGAGCACGTGAAAAGTCAATAGCCTAAAGATAAAAAAAAACAAAGTCTACCGTTTTTTTAACAGCAGCTCTTATTGCCCCTTTGGCCTTTTCTCTTATATGATTCAAGAATTGATTCATATTTGTTTCCCTCCTATAAACAATATAATATAATATAACTTTCGTGCTTTGGTTTAGTGAGTCGTACGAGATCGTGTTTACATACCTATGAACTTACCCTCTTCAAGTATATTGGATACTACTATACTCATAATTTTTTAGTGTGTCAACCCTCTCTTCACGTATTTTATTATACGTATTTTTTTATATAATAAAATAAAAAAAAAACCTCTACTTTGTGCAAGTGATAAGAGAGAATATGAAAGATTTTCTTATTTTTCTTGATTTTCTCAAGATTTTGAACCTCGCCATGAATAAACTTCTATATCTCGATATATACATATATAATCTCTACATATATCTCTATATATACATATATTATGTACATTATGCAGTAGATTCATAATGAGAAATCAAAGTGGCTAATTTTTGAATTGAATAAAAAGCCCTTTTAACTCAGTGGTAGAGTAATGCCATGGTAAGGCATAAGTCATCGGTTCAAATCCGATAAAGGGCTTTTTTTTTGGTGGTAGAGTAATGCCATGGTAAGACGTAAGTCATCGGTTCGAATCCTATAAAGTACTTTTCTACTAAATTTATTATTTATTCACTTTTTTTTCTTTGTTTTTGAAAATTTCTCTATTTTTTCTTGAATTTTATGACTTAGTGTGGGATGCATGCATTTTTGGTCTGAACGCTAAACGAAGCACGGGGTGGAAATTACAAAAAAGAAATCAAATTGGACTCTTTTTCCTGTTAGATCAATCAAATCACTACCTGTACTGAACTAATCTAGAATCCCTTTTATTAATCTATTCTTATTCTATACCCTTTAAATGAATTTCCCTAAAAAGTAGGGAATGATCCGTGAATTAACCTAACCATCAACTAAAAAAAATCCTATGAAAGCATAACGGAAAAGTAGGAAAGACTCTTTGCTTTGGATCTAGTTATACTCTTCGAGTATATTGACAATTCCAAAAAACTGCTCATACTATCATTATAGTATAATGATGAGCGGTTGTATATGGCCCTATCGTCTAGTGAAGTGATGCCCCTATCGTCTAGTGGTTCAGGACATCTCTCTTTCAAGGAGGCAGCGGGGATTCGACTTCCCCTGGGGGTAGGGAGTATTATGAAAGGAGGTTAATCATAGATTCTAAAAAACCCTAGAATAAATTCTTCCTGGGTCGATGCCCGAGCGGTTAATGGGGACGGACTGTAAATTCGTTGACGATATGTCTACGCTGGTTCAAATCCAGCTCGGCCCAAAAATCTAGGGCTTCGTGAATATGAACTAAATCCATTTGTTTTTCTTCCATAAAATAAAATGTCTGATCCATAGAAATAAAGGATAAAGCGAAAGGGGGAAATTTCTTTCTAATCGATATCTCTCTCATTCCTTTTTTACAAACAAAAGAGTTTTTCTTATTGAAATGAAAGGTGGATTATCATCCATTTTTAGCGATAAAAAATCGCGACATACTAGTTATGTCACTCTCACTATACCCACATATCATATGTGGGTATGTAGTATATGATTCGTCTATTTCTTAGAGTACGACAGGCGAATCGAATCTTCTTATGGTTCTATTTAAGAATAGGTATGCCATACACCCCGCGGGGATTGTAGTTCAATTGGTCAGAGCACCGCCCTGTCAAGGCGGAAGCTGCGGGTTCGAGCCCCGTCAGTCCCGAACTAGGGTTCAATGAATGGAGAAATTCATCTTTCCTTTTTCCATGAAAAATTTCCATGAAAAAGGGGGGGCAGGAGAGAAGATCAAATACCTATGGGGCACCCTTATTTCACTTTTTTTATTTCGCATTTCTCATTAAAGAGGGAGGGGAGGCCTATAGGAATTTTTTTTTCACTACTCCCGGTTGATAAGGAAAGACATACATATCATACTTGGATTAGTATAATTTAGGATATTACTCTATCCTTATGATGATACCATCCTCATCTTAACTTCCTATTCGACTCTTATGGAATAGAGTACCGGTATTTTACCGAAATCCATACATAAATCGTATTCGTTTTTTCTTAGACAGTGAATTTAATATAATTAGTACTTTACTTTTTGGATTAAACAGGCCCCCTCCATTTTGTAGTTCCAACTTTGTTTGTGTATGTTCAATGACTAATTGGAAAGAATCTATCTCATTTTCATTCCATTTGCGGACTCCTTTTTTATGGATCTGTTCTCATCTTTAGACCCCAAAAGTGGATATTGATAGTAACCTAATAAAATAAAAGAAAAACCAAGCAAAGCAAACGCCCTTTTTCCTAAATTAATTAAAATATTCGATTTTTTTTTTATTTAAGCCCTCTTTTCTCCATCTCACTTCTACTTCTACTGCTTATTTGGATGTCTATGTGACCCATAGAAAGTCGGTCATATAATACATACATACATAATTGTATGTATAACTATAAGAAAAAGGAAGGGAAATTGGATAAGATAAGAAAGATCGTGGGTTATAGATATAGAAAAGAAAAAGTGGAAAAGGATGAAAAAAAGAGAGAATTCCTAATCCAATCAAAAAACCAATTTTGGTCTTAGTATGAAAAAGTGGATCTTACTATGTTATACTATTCCACTCTCAACCATGAATTGATTTGATAGATCCGATATTCATAATATTGAATTGATTCAGTATTATCAGAATGCAAGTCCTCCCCTTGAATTTACAGGATACCCCTTTTTCCTCTCCATGGGATTACATCCCGAGTTATTGTGAAAAAAATAAAGAGGTTATGGAAGTCAATATTCTCGCATTTATTGCTACTGCACTGTTTATTCTAGTTCCTACTGCCTTTTTACTTATTATTTATGTAAAAACAGTCAGCCAAAATGATTAATTGGAATTCCAATTAATCATTGAAGAAATGAAAAAGGGATTAAATAAAATAAAAATCCAAGTCTTAAATGAAAGGATCTGGTTGGAATCATAAAGTGTGGTAGAAAGAACTACATATAGTTTTTTCTACGACACTTTAGAGTGCTTTCTATTATATTATCTTGAATCTACATAGAATAGATTAGTAGATTGAAATAGTAGTCTAATTCAATTTCTTTTTTCACTGCATCCACTTAATTTCAATCAAGTCAAAATAAAAAAATCGAAGACAATTCTTCACGAAAGAATCCATGGAGGGAGAGAAAAATAATATGAGAATAGACTATAGTAAAAAGTAAAAGAAAAAAAGTAAAAGGAAAAAACCAGCGAATCTTTCATGCTTAAACATGCGGCGAGATGCTTCAAAAGAGCATAAAAATTATTCTAAGAATAAGAAAAGAATATAAAACAAATGGAAAGTGTGCGATATGTTGTGAATAGCTCCGTGGAAGAAAGTCTAATTTTCTTATGTATAGAACTTTTTTAACCATTCGTCACTTCTAGTAGAAATTTGGAATTGCTGTAATCGCTCTTTCTATTTCTATATAGTAGAATAGAACGACTCTTTCTTACAAGAGTTTCTTACAGGTACAGGAGTGAAACAAAACTAAAGAAAGAGAGAAAGAATAAAGTTTGGCAAAATGATTAATGCAAAACGATCAATTAAAGAAAAAAGTTGATACAACAATTCGACTACTCAATCAATTAGTAGTATCCCTAGAGTCCACTCCTCCCCCATACTACTAGTGAAAGAGAAAATGTAAAGACTACCATTAAAGCAGCCCAAGCGAGACTTACTATATCCATGTAAATTATGTCTCCTATTTCTATGAAGGAATTATTCTACTATTGATCAATAATCATAGTGGAATCAAGGGTACAGAGTCAAAAAGGGATTCTGCCCTAACGCTATGGATGAATCAGTTCAAGGAATTTACTCCTAACAAATTCTTATAGGATTTCTGGTAGAATTGGAGAGCATTAAGTATAAATACGATACATAGCCCTTTTCCTTAAAAAAGAGTACGGGGATGATGTCCTGAATAGAAGACGCGGGAATAGGAAGATTTTTTCTTCCTTTTGTTACCCTTTTTTTATAAGCAAAGGACGTCAGAATATACCATAAAATTAGGATAGATAAATATTTATTGGATACCTACCTTGCCTATGTTTATTTTTAACCTAAACCCTACAGCCCTTCTATCATTCTATGAAAGAATGAGGAGACTTTATCCACAACTCCGAAATTGATTTTTGATCAGCCTATTCAATCTGATTCTCGACAGAATCAGTAGCCCTTACTTTAGTGTATGTAGGTAGCATAAGATGTATGATAAATAAAATGTATGATAATTAGGAAGTCTTGATATTCCTTCGTGGAGTCCCTTCTTCAATCTTAGATTGAAAAAAAAAGAATGCCCCTTAGGGGCCCTTTGGATATCAAGATTTCTGACATCTTAGCCTTGTAATTTTTAATTCTCGAATCGAATCAATTAAAATCAATTAAAATTAATAAAAGAATAAGGAAACGCAACCTCATCCTTATTGGTAGCTGTTTGGGCCACTACCGACAAAACAAACCCTAGTTTGAGGATAGAACTATGGATTCTCAAAATCCAGTATCGCCAGGCCTAGTTACTCTCTTGCCCCAACTTATGCAGGGTACGAATTTGTCGAGTTCGATCAGTACTATAAGCCTAAGTATTTTATTGATCAGGCGGCACCCAGATTTGAACTGGGGATAAAGGATTTGCAGTCCCCTGCCTTACCGCTTGGCCATGCCGCCAAAAAATCTGATCTAAAATAGAGAAAAGAGCAAGTATTCATCCAGGTTTTCTTACTAAAACCTCCTTTCTTTTATGTTGAATCTAATTCTACTTACTTTTTTCCAATCTTTTTCAAAAAATCTATTCCTGCTTTTTTTGAATCCAGTTTCGATTATTCTCCTCGATAGATTCTATCTTAAAACAAACATTGCTAACACTAGAAAACTTCCCTTTTCTTTCTATTGAGATGAAAAAAGAGAAAAAGTGGATTTCCAGTCACAGGCTGCAAAATTCAGAACAAATTGGAACCATTAACTAGAATTCTATTTTTTTTTTTTGAATTGCAGTAGTGAACGACTCTTAAATCGGTATTCTCTCCCTCCTTCCTTTTAATGGCATAATAAAATAGAATGGATTTATGCCTAATCCGTGTATAGGTAAACTACAGGTCCGAACAGCATTATTATCCATAACAGCATTATTATCCATGGATCCCCCTTATGTACATATCTCTATGGGGAATCGTGCTTTAATTTTTCATTGCATTAAATATCTTGAATAAAAAAAAGAAATTTGGTCTGATATAGAGTATGACCTGACCATCTTGGCCCACCCAAGTGAAATTACGATAAAAGCAGGGATATGTGGAGAGGTGGATAACTAGATTGGCATGTACTTAAAAAAGGACTTACTTTATTTTAGGATTCTACAATTAAATCCTATATTTTCTAGCAATTCTACTACTACGAAACAAAAAAGAACCCTCAAATTCTTATTCTTTTTTGAAATTAAACTAAGCGTGCTATTCTAAATCGAACTAAAGTCAAATTTTCTAGTGCTTATAAATTATTATATTATGGCTTTATCCCATTCATAGAAAGGAGATAAAATGAGAAATCTTTGCCATCCAATCTGATTAGTATCATAAAGTGTAAGTGGCAGAATTTTTTTCTAGGAATGTTTTATCAATTCATTTTCATTCGATTTGTACCCCTGGCAAATTCGAACTTTCGTCGAAATTGTCTCTATTCATATGTATGAAATACATATATGAAATATGTATGTGGAGTTCCCTAGAATTTCATGTGATTCAGTAAACAGAATATGGATTCCATAATTGCTAGATCGATCCATAGGGATTGATGAAGAGTGAGCTGATAATGGAATTTTTCTTCGATAAACAGGAAACTTAAGATTAAGATGCTCCGGAATGGAAATGAGGGAATGTCCACAATACCCGGATTTAGTCAGATCCAATTCGAGGGATTTTGTAGGTTCATTAATCAAGGCTTGGCAGAAGAACTTGAGAAGTTCCCAACAATTAAAGATCCAGATCACGAAATTGCATTTCAATTATTTGCGAAAGGATATCAATTGCTAGAACCCTCGATAAAAGAAAGGGATGCTGTGTATGAATCACTCACCTATTCTTCCGAATTATATGTATCTGCGAGATTAATTTTTGGTTTCGATGTGCAAAAGCAAACCATTTCTATTGGAAACATTCCTATAATGAATTCCTTAGGAACCTTTATAATAAATGGAATATACCGAATTGTGATCAATCAAATATTGCTAAGTCCTGGTATTTACTACCGCTCGGAATTAGACCATAAGGGAATTTCTATCTACACTGGGACTATAATATCAGATTGGGGAGGAAGATCGGAATTAGCAATTGATAAAAAAGAAAGGATATGGGCTCGCGTGAGTAGAAAACAAAAGATATCTATTCTAGTTCTATCATCAGCTATGGGTTCGAATCTAAAAGAAATTCTAGATAATGTTTCCTACCCTGAAATTTTCTTATCTTTCCCGAATGCTAAGGAGAAGAAGAGGATTGAGTCAAAAGAAAAAGCTATTTTGGAGTTTTATCAACAATTTGCTTGTGTAGGTGGGGACCTGGTATTTTCGGAGTCCTTATGTGAGGAATTACAAAAGAAATTTTTTCAACAAAAATGTGAATTAGGAAGGATTGGTCGACGAAATATGAATCGGAGACTGAATCTTGATATACCTCAGAACAATACATTCTTGTTACCACGAGATGTATTGGCCGCTACGGATCATTTGATTGGAATGAAATTTGGAACGGGTATACTTGACGATGACGATATGAATCACTTGAAAAATAAACGTATTCGTTCGGTTGCGGATCTGTTACAAGATCAATTCGGACTGGCTCTTGGTCGTTTACAACATGCGGTTCAAAAAACTATCCGTAGAGTATTCATACGTCAATCGAAACCGACTCCACAAACTTTGGTAACTCCAACTTCAACTTCGATTTTATTAATAACTACTTATGAGACCTTTTTTGGCACATACCCCTTATCTCAAGTTTTTGATCAAACCAATCCATTGACACAAACTGTTCATGGGCGAAAAGTGAGTTGTTTGGGTCCTGGAGGATTGACGGGGAGAACTGCAAGTTTTCGGAGCCGAGATATTCATCCGAGTCACTATGGGCGTATTTGTCCAATTGACACGTCCGAAGGAATCAATGTTGGACTTACTGGATCCTTAGCTATTCATGCGAGAATTGACCACTGGTGGGGGTCCATAGAGAGTCCCTTTTATGAAATATCTGAGAAAGCAAAAGAAAAAAAAGAGAGACAGGTGGTTTATTTATCACCAAATAGAGATGAATATTATATGATAGCAGCAGGAAATTCTTTGTCCTTGAATCAGGGTATTCAGGAAGAACAGGTTGTTCCAGCTAGATACCGTCAAGAATTCCTGACTATTGCATGGGAACAGATTCATGTTAGAAGTATTTTTCCTTTCCAATATTTTTCTATTGGAGGTTCTCTCATTCCTTTTATTGAGCATAATGATGCGAATCGGGCTTTAATGAGTTCTAATATGCAGCGCCAAGCAGTTCCGCTTTCTCGGTCCGAGAAGTGCATTGTTGGAACTGGATTGGAACGCCAAACAGCTCTAGATTCGAGGGTTTCCGTTATAGCCGAACGCGAGGGAAAGATCATTTCTACTGATAGTCACAAGATCCTTTTATCAAGTAGTGGGAAGACTATAAGTATTCCTTTAGTTACCCATCGGCGCTCTAACAAAAATACTTGTATGCACCAAAAACCTCGGGTTCTGTGGGGTAAATCCATTAAAAAAGGACAAATTTTAGCGGAGGGAGCTGCTACAGTTGGTGGGGAACTTGCTTTAGGAAAAAACGTATTAGTAGCTTATATGCCATGGGAAGGTTACAATTTTGAAGACGCAGTACTAATTAGCGAACGTTTGGTATATGAGGATATTTATACTTCTTTTCACATCCGAAAATATGAAATTCAGACGGATACGACAAGCCAAGGCTCCGCTGAAAAAATTACTAAAGAAATACCACATCTAGAAGAACATTTACTCCGCAATTTGGACAGAAATGGAGTTGTTAGGTTGGGATCCTGGGTAGAAACTGGCGATATTTTAGTAGGTAAATTAACGCCTCAGATAGCGAGCGAATCCTCGTATATCGCGGAAGCTGGGTTATTACGGGCCATATTTGGCCTTGAGGTATCCACTTCAAAAGAAACTTCTCTCAAACTACCTATAGGTGGAAGAGGGCGCGTTATCGATGTGAAATGGATCCAGAGGGACCCCCTAGACATAATGGTTCGTGTATATATTTTACAGAAACGCGAAATCAAAGTTGGGGATAAAGTAGCCGGAAGACACGGGAATAAGGGGATCATTTCCAAAATTTTGCCCAGGCAAGATATGCCCTATTTGCAAGATGGAACACCTGTTGATATGGTCTTCAATCCCTTAGGAGTACCCTCACGAATGAATGTGGGACAAATATTTGAAAGCTCGCTCGGATTAGCCGGGGATCTGCTAAAGAAACATTATAGAATAGCACCCTTTGATGAGAGATATGAGCAAGAGGCTTCAAGAAAACTTGTGTTTTCAGAATTATATGAAGCCAGTAAACAAACAAAAAATCCATGGGTATTTGAACCCGAGTACCCGGGAAAAAGCAGAATATTTGATGGAAGAACAGGAGACCCCTTCGAACAACCTGTTCTAATAGGGAAGTCCTATATCTTAAAATTAATTCATCAAGTTGATGAGAAAATCCATGGACGTTCTACTGGGCCCTACTCACTTGTTACACAACAACCCGTTAGAGGAAGAGCCAAGCAAGGGGGACAACGAGTAGGAGAAATGGAAGTTTGGGCTTTAGAAGGATTTGGTGTTGCTCATATTTTACAAGAGATACTTACTTATAAATCTGATCATCTTATAGCTCGCCAAGAAATACTTAATGCTACGATCTGGGGAAAAAGAGTACCTAATCACGAGTATCCTCCAGAATCTTTTCGAGTGCTCGTTCGAGAACTACGATCTTTGGCTCTAGAACTGAATCATTTCCTTGTATCTGAGAAGAACTTCCAGGTTAATAGGGAGGAAGTTTGATCGGAATAAATATAAATTCTTTTCTTATTTATGATTGACCAATATAAACATCAACAACTTCAAATTGGACTCGTTTCCCCTCAACAAATAAAGGCTTGGGCTAACAAAAACCTACCTAATGGGGAAGTCATTGGCGAAGTCACAAGGCCCTCTACTTTTCATTATAAAACCGATAAACCAGAAAAAGATGGATTGTTTTGCGAAAGAATCTTTGGACCCATAAAAAGCGGAATTTGTGCTTGTGGAAATTCTCGAGCGAGCGGAGCTGAAAACGAAGAGGAAAGGTTTTGCCAAAAATGCGGGGTAGAATTTGTTGATTCTCGGATACGAAGATATCAAATGGGATACATCAAACTCGCATGTCCCGCGACTCATGTGTGGTATTTGAAAGGTCTTCCTAGTTATATCGCGAACCTTTTAGATAAACCCCTTAAGAAATTGGAGGGCCTAGTATACGGCGATTTCTCTTTTGCTAGGCCCAGCGCTAAAAAACCTACTTTCTTACGATTACGAGGTTTATTCGAAGATGAAATTGCATCCTGTAACCACAGCATTTCTCCCTTTTTTTCTACCCCAGGCTTTGCAACATTTCGAAATCGGGAAATTGCGACAGGAGCAGGTGCTATTAGAGAACAATTAGCAGATTTGGATTTGCGAATTATTATAGAGAATTCCTTGGTCGAATGGAAGGAATTAGAAGACGAGGGGTATAGTGGAGATGAATGGGAAGATAGAAAAAGACGAATAAGAAAAGTTTTTTTGATTAGACGCATGCAATTGGCGAAACATTTTATTCAAACAAATGTAGAACCAGAATGGATGGTTTTGTGCTTATTACCAGTTCTTCCTCCCGAATTGAGACCCATTGTTTATAGGTCTGGGGATAAAGTAGTGACTTCGGATATTAATGAACTTTATAAGAGAGTTATTCGTCGGAACAACAACCTTGCCTATCTATTAAAAAGAAGTGAATTAGCGCCAGCAGATTTAGTAATGTGCCAGGAAAAATTGGTACAAGAAGCCGTGGATACACTTCTTGATAGTGGGTCCCGCGGGCAACCAACGAGGGATGGTCACAATAAAGTATACAAATCACTTTCAGATGTAATTGAAGGTAAAGAGGGAAGGTTTCGCGAGACTCTGCTTGGAAAACGGGTCGATTACTCGGGGCGTTCTGTCATTGTTGTGGGTCCTTCGCTTTCATTACATCAATGTGGATTACCTCTAGAGATAGCAATAAAGCTTTTTCAGCTATTTGTAATTCGCGATTTAATCACGAAACGCGCTACTTCTAATGTCAGGATTGCTAAAAGGAAAATTTGGGAAAAGGAACCCATTGTATGGGAAATACTTCAAGAAGTTATGCGGGGACATCCTGTACTGTTGAATAGAGCACCTACCCTGCATAGATTAGGCATACAGGCCTTCCAACCTACTTTAGTGGAGGGGCGTACTATTTGTTTACACCCATTAGTGTGTAAGGGTTTCAATGCGGACTTTGATGGGGATCAAATGGCTGTTCATCTACCTTTATCCTTGGAAGCTCAGGCGGAAGCCCGTTTACTTATGTTTTCTCATATGAATCTCCTATCTCCCGCTATTGGGGATCCTATTTGCGTACCGACCCAAGACATGCTTATCGGACTTTATGTATTAACGATTGGAAACCGTCGGGGTATTTGTGCAAATAGATATAATAGTTGCGGAAACTATCCAAATCAAAAAGTAAACTACAATAATAATAATTATAAGTATACAAAAGATAAAGAACCCCATTTTTCTAATTCCTATGATGCACTGGGAGCTTATAGACAGAAACGAATCAGTTTAGACAGTCCCTTGTGGCTCCGATGGAAACTAGATCAACGCGTCATTGGGTCAAGAGAAGTTCCGATTGAAGTTCAATATGAATCTTTGGGGACTTATCATGAGATTTATGCCCACTATCTAATAGTGGGAAATAGAAAAAAAGAAATCCGTTCTATATACATTCGAAGCACTCTTGGTCATATTTCTTTTTATAGAGAAATAGAGGAAGCCATACAAGGATTTAGTCAGGCCTATTCATACACTATCTAAACAAGGAAGTTAGATTCGGCGATGCCCCTCCCTTTCGGGGGGCATTCCGATTTCGCTAGTATCATCATTTTTGCCGCGCGAATCCAGATTGAGATTAAGGAAAGGAAGTTAATTAAATTTTCGAATCACTGACTCAGGCCCATTGTCGAATCCTACTCAGCAATTGTCGAATCCTACTCAGCCGAAAAAGGGGGTACTTATGTATGGCGGAACGGGCCAATCTGGTCTTTCATAATAAAGAGATAGACGGAACTGCTATGAAACGACTTATTAGCAGATTAATAGATCATTTCGGAATGGGATATACATCCCATATACTGGATCAAATAAAGACTCTGGGCTTTCATCAAGCCACTACTACATCGATTTCATTAGGAATCGAGGATCTTTTAACAATACCATCTAAGGGATGGTTAGTGCAAGACGCGGAACAACAGAGTTTTCTTTTGGAGAAACACTATTATTATGGGGCTGTACACGCGGTAGAAAAATTACGCCAATCCGTTGAGATATGGTATGCTACAAGTGAATATTTGAAACAAGAAATGAATTCGAATTTTCGGATAACGGATCCTTCTAATCCAGTCTATCTAATGTCTTTTTCAGGAGCCAGAGGAAATGCATCTCAGGTACACCAATTAGTAGGTATGAGAGGATTAATGGCGGATCCTCAAGGACAAATGATTGATTTACCTATTCAAAGCAATTTACGCGAGGGACTTTCTTTGACAGAATATATAATTTCCTGCTACGGAGCCCGCAAAGGGGTTGTAGATACTGCTGTACGAACAGCGGATGCTGGATATCTTACACGTAGACTTGTTGAAGTAGTTCAACATATTATTGTACGTAGAAGAGATTGTGGTACTATCCGAGGTATTTCTTTGAGTCCTCAAAATGGGATGACGGAAAAACTTTTTGTCCAAACACTAATTGGTCGTGTATTAGCAGACGATATATATATTGGTTCACGATGCATTGCCGCTCGAAATCAAGATATTGGAATTGGATTAGTCAATCGATTCATAACTGCCTTTCGAGCACAACCATTTCGAGCACAACCAATATATATTAGAACCCCCTTTACTTGCCGGAGCACATCTTGGATCTGTCAATTATGTTATGGTCGGAGTCCCACTCATGGCGATCTGGTCGAATTGGGGGAAGCCGTAGGTATTATTGCAGGTCAATCAATTGGGGAGCCAGGGACTCAACTAACATTAAGAACTTTTCATACTGGCGGAGTATTCACAGGGGGTACTGCCGACCTTGTACGATCCCCTTCGAATGGAAAAATCCAATTCAATGAAGATTTGGTTCACCCCACACGTACCCGTCATGGGCAGCCTGCTTTTCTATGTTATATAGACTTGCATGTAACTATTCAGAGTCAGGATATTCTATATAGTGTGAATATTCCCTCAAAAAGCTTGATTCTAGTGCAAAATGATCAATATGTAGAATCCGAACAAGTAATTGCGGAGATTCGTGCCGGAACGTCCACTTTGCATTTTAAAGAAAAAGTACAAAAGCATATTTATTCCGAATCAGACGGGGAAATGCACTGGAGTACTGATGTTTACCATGCGCCCGAATATCAATATGGTAATCTTCGTCGATTACCAAAAACAAGCCATTTATGGATATTGTCAGTAAGTATGTGCAGATCCAGTATAGCGTCTTTTTCGCTCCACAAGGATCAAGATCAAATGAATACTTATTCTTTTTCTGTTGACGGAAGATATCTCTTTGACCTCTCAATGGCTAATGATCAAGTAAGACATAGACTGTTGGATACTTTTGGTAAAAAAGATAGGGAAATTCTTGATTATTCAACGCCGGATCGAATCATGTCCAATGGCCATTGGAATTTTGTCTATCCTTCTATTCTTCAAGATAATTCGGATTTGTTGGCGAAAAAGCGAAGAAATGGGTTCGTCATTCCATTACAATATCATCAAGAACAAGAGAAAGAACTAATATCCTGTTTGGGGATTTCGATTGAAATACCCTTTATGGGTGTTTTACGTAGAAATACTATTTTTGCTTATTTTGACGATCCACGATACAGAAAAGATAAAAAGGGTTCAGGAATTGTTAAATTTAGATATAGGACCCTAGAGTACGAATATAGGACCCTAGAGTACGAATATAGGACTCGAGAGGAAGACTCAGAGGACGAATATGGGAGCCCAGAGAACGAATATAGGACCCGAGAGGAAGAATATGAAACCCTAGAAGACGAATATAGGACTCGAGAGGACGAATATGAAACCCTAGAAGATGAATATGGGATCCTAGAGGACGAATATGAAGCCCTAGAAGATGAATATAGGACTGGAGAGAAAGACTCAGAAGACGAATATGGGAGCCCAGAGAACGAATATAGAACCCGAGAGGACGAATATGGAACTCTAGAGGAAGACTCAGAGGACGAATATGGGAGCCCGGAGGAAGGCTCAGAGGACGAATATGGGACTTTAGAGGAAGACTCAGAAGAAGACTCAGAGGACGAATACGGGACTTTAGAGGAAGACTCAGAAGAAGACTCAGAGGACGAATACGGGAGCCCAGAGGAAGATTCCATCTTAAAAAAAGAGGGTTTGATTGAGCATCGAGGAACAAAAGAATTTAGTCTAAAATACCAAAAAGAACTAGATCGGTTTTTTTTCATTCTTCAAGAACTGCATATCTTGCCGAGATCCTCATCCCTAAAGGTACTTGATAATAGTATCATTGGAGTGGATACACAACTCACAAAAAATACAAGAAGTCGACTAGGTGGATTGGTCCGAGTGAAGAGAAAAAAAAGCCATACGGAACTCAAAATCTTTTCCGGAGATATTCATTTTCCTGAAGAGGCGGATAAGATATTAGGTGGTAGTTTGATACCACCAGAAAGAGAAAAGAAAGATTCTAAGGAATCAAAAAAAAGGAAAAATTGGGTCTATGTTCAACGGAAAAAAATTCTCAAGAGCAAGGAAAAGTATTTTGTTTCGGTTCGACCTGCAGTCGCATATGAAATGGACGAAGGGAGAAATTTAGCAACACTTTTCCCGCAAGATCTCTTGCAAGAAGAGGATAATTTCCAACTTCGACTTGTCAATTTTATTTCTCATGAAAATAGCAAGTTAACTCAAAGAATTTATCATACGAATAGTCAATTTGTTCGAACTTGCTTAGTAGTGAATTGGGAACAAGAAGAAAAAGAGGAGGCTCGTGCTTCCCTTGTTGAGGTAAGAGCAAATGATCTGATTCGCGATTTCCTAAGAATTGAGTTAGTCAAGTCCACTATTTCGTATACACGAAGAAGGTATGATAGGACAAGTGCAGGACCGATTCCCAATAATAGGTTAGATCGCACCAATTCCTTTTATTCCAAGGCGAAGATTCAATCACTTAGCCAACATCAAGAAGCTATTGGCACCTTGTTGAATCGAAATAAAGAATACCAATCTTTGATGATTTTGTCGGCATCCAACTGTTCTCGAATTGGTTTATTCAAGAATTCGAAATATCCCAATGCGGTAAAAGAATCGAATCCTAGAATTCCTATTCGAGATATTTTTGGGCCCTTAGCCGCTATTGTACCTAGTATATCGAATTTTTCTTCATCTTACTATTTACTAACGCATAATCAGATCCTGTTAAAAAAATATTTGTTCCTTGACAATTTGAAACAAACCCTCCAAGTACTTCAAGGGCTTAAATACTCTTTAATAGATGAAAATCAAAGGATTTCGAATTTCGATAGTAACATCATGTTGGATCCATTCCATTTGAATTGGCACTTTCTCCATCATGATTCTTGGGAGGAGACATCGGCAATAATTCACCTTGGACAATTTATTTGCGAAAATGTATGTCTATTTAAATCGCACATAAAAAAATCTGGTCAAATTTTCATTGTTAATATTGATTCCTTTGTTATAAGAGCAGCTAAGCCTTATTTGGCCACTACAGGAGCAACTGTTCATGGTCATTATGGAGAAATCCTTTACAAAGGAGATAGGTTAGTTACGTTTATATATGAAAAATCGAGATCTAGTGACATAACGCAAGGTCTTCCAAAAGTAGAACAAATCTTTGAAGCGCGTTCAATTGATTCACTATCGCCGAATCTCGAAAGGAGAATTGAGGATTGGAATGAGCGTATACCAAGAATTCTTGGGGTCCCCTGGGGATTCTTGATTGGAGCTGAGCTAACCATAGCCCAAAGTCGTATCTCTTTGGTTAATAAGATCCAAAAGGTTTATCGATCCCAAGGGGTACAGATCCATAATAGACATATAGAGATTATTATACGCCAAGTAACATCAAAAGTGCGGGTTTCCGAAGATGGAATGTCTAATGTTTTTTCACCTGGGGAATTAATCGGACTATTACGAGCAGAACGAGCAGGACGAGCTTTGGATGAATCGGTCTATTATCGGGCAATCTTATTGGGAATAACAAGGGCTTCCCTGAATACCCAAAGTTTCATATCTGAAGCAAGTTTTCAAGAAACTGCTCGAGTTTTAGCAAAAGCTGCCCTACGAGGTCGTATTGATTGGTTGAAAGGCCTGAAAGAAAACGTAGTTCTGGGGGGGATTATACCTGTTGGTACCGGATTCCAAAAATTTGTGCATCATTCCCCACAAGACAAGAACCTTTATTTCGAAATTCAAAAAAAAAATCTATTCGCGTCGGAAATGAGAGATATTTTGTTTCTCCATACAGAATTAGTTTCTTCTGATTCTGATGTAACAAACAATTTCTATGAGACATCAGAACCCCCATTTACCCCCATTTATACGATTTAAGGATACATAAAGCAGATTTTTTTATTTAAACTAGACTTTTGACCTTAGAACACTAACAGGTCAGATTTTCGATTTTTATTTTAATAAGTAAAAGAAGTCAGTTAATTCATTAAGGTTACGTTTATACCATGTATCAATGGCCAATTCTCAGTGGAAGGTTACATCGGAACAATTATTATTTATTTCAAGCTATTTCGGCTCTTTCTTAATTTTCAAAAAAAAAAGAAATAAATTCCGTAATGGAATGGTAGGATGAAAAAAAAAAAGAAAAAATCAAAAGGAAGTGTGGAAAAAATGACAAGAAGATATTGGAACATCAATTTGAAAGAGATGATAGAAGCGGGAGTTCATTTTGGTCATGGTATTAAGAAATGGAATCCTAAAATGGCCCCTTACATCTCGGCAAAGCGTAAAGGTACTCATATTACAAATCTCGCTAGAACGGCTCGTTTTTTATCAGAAGCTTGTGATTTAGTTTTTGATGCAGCAAGTCAGGGAAAAAGCTTCTTAATTGTTGGTACCAAAAAAAGAGCAGCGGATTTAGTAGCATCAGCTGCAATAAGGGCTCGTTGTCATTATGTTAATAAAAAGTGGTTCAGTGGTATGTTAACGAATTGGTCGATTACGAAAACTAGACTTTCTCAATTTAGAGACTTAAGAGCAGAAGAAAAGATGGGAAAATTCCACCATCTCCCAAAAAGAGATGTGGCAATCTTGAAGAGAAAATTATCTACCTTGCAAAGATATCTCGGCGGGATCAAATATATGACGAGGTTGCCGGACATTGTGATCGTCCTTGATCAGCAAAAAGAGTATATAGCTCTTCGGGAATGTGCCATTTTGGGGATTCCTACTATTTCTTTAGTCGATACAAATTGTGACCCAGATCTCGCAAATATATCGATTCCAGCCAACGATGACACTATGACTTCAATTCGATTGATTCTTAACAAATTAGTATTTGCAATTTGTGAGGGCCGTTCTCTCTATATAAGAAATCGTTGATTAAGAAGAATAGTTCATTCTTGGGTAACTGCGTAGATTTATGGGATCACTTACTATTCTTTTTTGTTTTGCATATTTTGCATAGATAAAAGAAGGGGAATATTGATATATATTAGAGGGTATTGATATATATTATCATCTGATGTGATTTCTTGGTATCCTAAATATAAGATTAATACTTCAAGTTGCTGAGTTGAGAAAGAGATGGTTGAATCAAAAGAATTCCTTTTTTGAAGTTCAATTTTTATCAGAGGACAATATGAATATTATACCATGTTCCGTTAAAACACTCAAGGGGTTATATGATATATCGGGTGTAGAAGTAGGCCAACACTTCTATTGGCAAATAGGAGGTTTCCAAATTCATGCCCAAGTACTCATCACTTCTTGGGTCGTAATTACTATCTTGCTAGGTTCAGTTATCATAGCTGTTCGGAATCCACAAACCATCCCGACCGACGGTCAGAATTTCTTCGAATATGTGCTTGAGTTTATTCGAGACTTGAGCAAAACTCAGATTGGAGAAGAATATGGTCCCTGGGTTCCCTTTATTGGAACTATGTTCCTTTTTATTTTTGTTTCGAATTGGTCGGGTGCTCTTTTACCTTGGAAAATTATACAGTTACCCCATGGGGAATTAGCAGCACCCACGAATGATATAAATACTACTGTTGCTTTAGCTTTACTCACATCAGCGGCATATTTTTATGCGGGTCTTAGCAAAAAAGGATTGAGTTATTTCGAGAAATATATTAAACCAACTCCAATTCTTTTACCAATTAACATCCTAGAAGATTTCACAAAACCATTATCGCTTAGTTTTCGACTTTTCGGGAATATATTGGCGGATGAATTAGTCGTTGTTGTTCTTGTTTCTTTAGTCCCCTTAGTAGTCCCTATACCGGTCATGTTTCTTGGATTATTTACAAGCGGTATTCAAGCTCTTATTTTTGCAACGTTAGCCGCAGCCTATATAGGTGAATCCATGGAAGGTCATCATTGAATTGACTAGTTTTCAAAATAGTCTTTTTTTTTAGCTTAGCTCAATTCATGCATGGTTCCAGATAATCCGCTTGGTTGGAAAACTAAATAGTTAGAAATGCGTATGAATATACAACCTAGAGTTGTAGGAGAGAGAATAGACTATATTACGGAATTGTCAAAGTATATATGCATTAAGGGGGGCGGAGTCAGGCTAGATCTATATCCTTAATGTCTATAAGTCCAGTCATCTTTTGTGCGGGTTTTTAAGGAATGATTTTAGAATCCGATTCATCAATAGAAAATGAGAAAATACGCAAAATAGAAGAAACAAATGTATATGGGATATTATATATTCCTAAGTTAGATTCATTATCTAATCCGATATATCGAATTCCCTCTATATGGAATTGGATTCCATATCCAGTTCTATGCAGCATATTGTTATCAATTGTATATCTTGATTTAATTCCTATTGGATTTGGATTAGGTCGATTTCAATAGGGGTTCTTCCTCTATTTCGTCTTTTATTATGGATTAGATGATAGGGGAAAAAATAGGAACTCAAGGATATCGAAGAGTAAAGAAAGAAGAATGGAATGAAAGAGTGGTTGGTTGGAAAGAAAGAGAAATAGAATAATGAGAATCATATGGATTTACACAAACCTCTAATGATTAGAAACTAAAAATGAGATCTCGAAGTAGTTCGGACAATTCAGATTATCATTTCAATTTGTACTTTTTAGTTACTTCTCCCCAATAGAGCTTAGAAGTAAGAATTTCTTGGTTGATTGTATCCTTAACCATTTCTTTTTTTTTTGACACGAGGAACTCACCATGAATCCACTAATTGCTGCTGCTTCCGTTATTGCTGCTGGATTGGCCGTAGGGCTTGCTTCTATTGGGCCTGGAGTCGGTCAAGGTACTGCTGCAGGACAAGCTGTAGAAGGTATTGCGAGACAGCCAGAAGCAGAAGGTAAAATACGAGGTACTTTATTGCTTAGTCTAGCTTTTATGGAAGCTTTAACAATTTATGGACTAGTTGTGGCACTAGCGCTTTTATTTGCGAACCCTTTTGTTTAATCCTAAAAAAGAAAATGAGTCCTTTAGATTAGATACTTTTTTCTTTTTTTAGTAAATTGGTATTTGCTTCTGCAATTCCAATTATATCAATACTTTACTCCTATTTATTACTCCTGGAATTACCTATTTATCGGGACAGACAATACCCCACCCCAGGAAGGGCTGATTTGAGGATGATCAATTTAGAGGATATGCTCGCCTTCTTCCTTCCCGTCCTTAGTTTAGGACAGTGGAAAGTCTTTTTCCTTTTATTTTAGGAATTTTTGGAACATTTCAACAAAGGAGTCTTTCACAGGTCAAACGAGACCTAAGACTTAATCTAAAAGAAATTATTAGATTGAATCTATTTGCATTAAAAAAAATTACATTAAAAAAACCGATCAAAAAAGGGCGAGCGAAGTAAGTGATCGAAAAACTTTGCTCTTTGTTCGTCCTATCTATAAGAGGAGAGCATATGAAAAATGTAACCCATTCTTTCGTTTTTTTAGCTCA